GAAGAAATAGGATTTTAGGGATAAGGAATAAATTAAACAAACAAACCATGGATAAATCCAAGCGACCTTTTCTTAAATTCAAGCGATCTTTTCGTAGGCGTTTGCCCCCGATTCAATCGGGGGATCGAATTGATTATAGAAACATGAGTTTAATTAGTCGATTTATTAGTGAACAAGGAAAAATATTATCAAGACGTGTGAATAGATTGACCTTGAAACAACAACGATTAATTACTCTTGCTATAAAACAAGCTCGTATTTTATCTTTGTTACCTTTTCTCAATAATGAGAAACAATTTGAAAGAACCGAGTCGACCGCTAGAACTACTGGTTTTAAAGCCCGAAATAAATAGGCTTACTTTTTCTTCACTTGAATCATAATTACAAGAATCTAGATTTGAGTGAATCTAGATTTGAGTATCGTGTCGTAAGAAAAAATGAATCGGAAAAAAAGAAATCTGTTTTTATTGAATTGAACGTGTTCATTCATTTTGACTACTTTAGTATATTTTCTCATACTAATTTCTACTCTACCTTCCCGGAGTTCATTCTCCGGGTAACTCCATTTAAATTATTCTGGTGGATTCTTTCCAATCTACTTCCTTTATGATTTCGTTCGAAATCATATAAAGACAATTCCTATTTGATATAGCTATTTGTGCAAGTATTTTACGGTTAAGAAGCAACTGTCTCTTGTACAGATCGTGTATTAATCTACTATAACTATAGGATACTCCCCTTTCGCGAATTACTGCGTTTATCCTAGTGATCCACAAACGACGAAAATCTCTCTTTTTCCTATCCCTATCCCGATGAGCCGAAACTAAAGCTCTTATTTTCTGTTGAGTAATAGTTCTAGTAAGCCTTGAATGAGCCCCTCGAAAGCTTGATGCAAATAAACGAATTTTTGTTCTACGTCTCCGAGCTATATATCCCCGTTTAATTCTGGTCATTGAATAAATGAAACTTTGACGAATAACTAATTGATTGCCTTTCTTTCAGTTATTCTTTTCCCCCTTCCTAGTCTATTAATAACAAAACGAATTTTTCCAATGTATAAAATCAAAATTCCAATGGCTTTGGCTACTCTAACCTTCCCGACCACGATTTTTTTTTTAGGTATTTCACTGCGAAATAAGACAGAACTAAGAAATTGTATTTTCCTAGGTATCAAAAATATAGTAAATAAAAGAAATAAAAAAAGAAATAGTGGGTTCCTTCGTTTCTATGGTTACTTCTTAAACGGTGAGGTCTTCTCTATACACCGGAGCCTTTACTTTATACTTTAATTTACTATTTAATCAACTAATTGATGTTATTGGGAACTTGTATAGTTCACACGCTTTGGCTCTACCGATGAATTATCCAGTAATAGGTCTTTCACAATCAGATCTACCTATACAGTAACGGTATTTAATTATGAAAGTTTGCTGGGTAGCTGACCCTCTTAGTCCGTTTAAATAAGATTTCCTCCGCTTAATGGATAACCATTTGTTACCAATGGAGAATTTCTTATCATCTTAAATTCAGGTGATTGGATTTACACCAACGGAAACCATAAACTTCATACACAATAGAGGGATATGGTAGAGTTTTTTTTTTTAATAATGGATGGAGTTCCTTTTTCCATCCTATCCCATTCACCGGTACTGATCATTGATACTGTAAAAGTAGTTTTCTTGCTTTTGTGCCAGCTCATGATCTAAACGAGTCGCACATACACCCTAGTACATGTTCCTCGACGCTGAGGGCACCCCCGAAGAGCGGGGGATTTCGTGACATTTCTGATTGGCTGTCTTGTATTTCTAATAAGTTGTTTAATAGTTGGCATGTTGAATCGTATACATAATATGATGGGTTGGTTTAGATTGATCCTAACCGAATGATGGTGAATTACTTCTATTTAATAGAATATTCAATTCGAAGATAAAATCTCAAATCACAGATTTGCGCGAAATCCATGTTATTTTCCTTGAACCGCTACAAAATCAACAATTCCATAAGCTTGGGCTTCTGTTGCTGACATAAAAATATCTCTTTCCATATCTTCGTGTACAACCCAGAAGGGTTTGCCCGTTCTTTCTGCATAAACCCTTGTGAGGGTTTCACGCAGTTTCATCAGTTCTACCGCTTCCATGACAAATTCGCCTACTTGTGCCATATAAAAAGCACTATAAGGTTCATGTATCATTACCCTGATGATATAACAAAATAAAAGCTTCCCCTATCTCGCATGATAAAGCAAAGAGAAAAGAAAGATAAAGAATAGAAAAAAGATAGAATTGAACAACCGTACAGGCATCTTTTGTGCATACGGCTCTACAAGAAAATTGACCCCCCTCCTTTCTATTGAAGAAAGAGAAAATAGAATCTATCAGACTCAGATGGGTAAATAATCAAATTGCCATCCTTCCTTTCGGAGGAGTTCAAAAATACTATGATGGCTCCGTTGCTTTATATGTTTATTTTTTCTTTTTTTTGTCTGTGATTCAGCAATCCC